AGCCATGCTTCATAATTGGAAAAACGGGCACCGTGGAAGTACATGCCACTCAACCAAAGAAAGATAATGGAGAGTTGACCGAAGTGAGCACTAAAGACTTTTCGGGAGATCTCCTCCAAATCACCGGTATGACTATCGAAATCGTGAGCATCAGCATGTAGGTTCCAGATCCAAGTGGTAGTATCGGGACCCTTAGCTATTGTTCTTGAGAAATGCCCGGGTCTGGCCCATTCCTCAAAAGATGTTTTTACAGGATCCCTATCCACAACAATTTTAACTTCTGGTTCCGGCGAACGAATAATCATTAAGTCCTCCTCTTTCCGGACAAGACATACAAAGAGACCCGCCAACTGTCTTTTTATTGAATCTTTGAAAGATAGATATTCTGATTAGTCCTTTTCTTTACTATCTACCGTCCTTCTATTTTTTTTTAGTTATTCACTGGAACAATTATATATTGAAGTCAATCCGAGGCAAGTGTTCGGATCTATTATGACATAAGGATTAGGTGCCTAACGGACATTGGTTCTTCTGGAAAATTATTTCCAGACGTAATAAAAAAATCTTTTTTTTACGTTTTCATTTAAGAAGCTAGTGTATTTTTTTTGAGGATATAAGCCCCTATCTACATCCACTTTCCTTGAGTGAGCATAATATAGATTTTTTTATGCGATTCCAAATTCCAAGATAACTCATTAGAATTATTAAAAAGACCGTCCTGATATATTAGGTAGGAATATTTAGATTGCCACCTTTTATGTGCTTTATTACTTCTGTTCCAGAGCCCATCCCTATTGTTTATCCTTATGAAATATGATATAAAATCGAAGGTAGAAGAAAGGGATATAGTGAAATTCTGGATTTGATCTTCTTACCTAAATTATTTGATTAATGGATCAACAACCAAACCACCCATTTTATGAAAATGGAGAGTGGTCTTATTCAAATTCAAAGCGCTTCGTAATCTTCAACCAGTTCTGTGCTTCAATATAATTTCCCGGAGTAAGCGCTATAGCTTGTTTCCAATACTCAGCAGCTTGATCAAACCAAGCTTCCGCAATTTCCGAATCGCCCTGTAGAATGGCCTGTTCTCCTCGGTCGGAATAGGCAGCTCCTTCCCCTAGAACCGTACTTGAGAGTTTCCTACCTCATACGGCTCAGAAATTGCTATCTTAATTTCCCCTGAATTTGATTTCTCAAAAATCAATCCCATTTCTTCTTGGGTTAAGCAGAAGAAGTTAATTACCTAAGTTTCAAACCCTAATTTTGATCAAAAATCAGTTTGATCTTTTCTCCCACCTTCAGAAGAATGAAGCATAGATAGACCTATATCCTTCGTTCGAAATTTCTGAAAGGTAACTATCTCGGTTTCGTTTCTTTCATATATGAAATTTCTATAGAATCCTCGAAAAAGACTTTTTCCCATATCCCATAAGAAAGAAAAAAGAACTTACTATCTTTGGGATCTGATACTACACCGCTGCTTAATCCCTTAGTGGATCGGCTTTATTACATAAGCGGATTCCTAAATTTTGTCCCATATCGTGGTATAATGAAGCAGTTTTTTTTTTTAGTTGTATCGACCCAGTCGCTCACTAATTGATCTTTACGGTGTTTTCTCTATCAATTTCAGCTTTATCCATAGAATAGTAGTATAGGCTGTACTTTCTTCCTATTTTGATTCTCGTGAAGTGTCCTTCCTTCCTACAGCTGATAGGGTATAAAATCGTTGTTTTGACGATCCCTATGTAGAAAGCCCTTTTTCTAGTAAATACTCGAAAATTTCCTCCTTTCTTTTTTTTCTTCTTTCTATAGTGGAGATAGTCGCACGTAATGACAGATCACGGCCATATTATTAAAAGCTTGCGGTAAGAAGGGGTTTCGTTCTAGCGCCCGGAAATAATATTCCAAAGCCTTTGTATGCTCTCCATTGCTTGTGTGTATAAGGCCTATGTTATATAGTATATAACTTCGATCATAGGGATCAATTTCTAGTCGCGTAGCTTCATAATAATTCTGCAAAGCTTCCGCATAATTTCCTTCGGATTGAGCTAACATCCGTTACGGTCGTTCATTCTATTCAAAAAATCTCCGTTCCAAAACCGTACATGAGGTTTTCATCTCATACGGCTTCTCCCTTCTGTACTCTCATATGGCTTCTCCCTTCTGTACATAGTACTAAGCGAAAAATCTATAGAATAAAAATAGAATTAGTCCCATCTCATTATGGCCCGAAGGGGGCTGGTATTTTTCCAAGAAATCTCTAGCCAACCTTCCCCCAAGAGGTTTTTCTTAACACCAATGAATTCTATTAATGCTAGAGGAAAATGATAGCTCCAAGAATTTCTTTGTTCTCAACGCCTCCTATTTAGAGGAATTAGCCACTTCAACGACCTTTGATGGTTATAAGGGTATCCAAAGTACAAACCTGATGGTTGTTTGTTATCCTAACCATTCTTCCCAACCCTGATACCAATCAGGAAAGGGCTAATTTCTAACAAAGTTTTTCTTTTGTTGATTCCTATTTCGAGGTGTAGTGCTTTTCTCCCCTATGCTGCCTATTGGTACTAGTAGAGTCGGATTGGCCTGTAATACAGAACCTATCCTGTAGGTGTAACCTTTCGCTCAATACTCAAATCTACAATTGAAGCATCTGAGGCCACATCAATCGAGGATACACGACAGAAGGAATTGTTAGTTCACCTCACCTTCCCCAAGCGTGGGTTTCCTTTACTAATTTTGTTCTCTCTATGCGAACCCCCTCTCTTTCTCGTAAGAATGAAATGTAGGTAGGGCTAAAAAAAAGAAAAAAAAAGAGTCAAATCGCACCATCTCTATAATAAGTAAATGCCCTTTTTTCCCCGGAGGTTGTCGGAATTATTTGCAATAAAATATTGGCTACAATCGAGGAAGTCTTATCAATGAAATTTCCATTTATACGGGACCTAGGCATAATTCCCAACCCATTCTATATAGAATTCTTTTCATTCTATCACAAAATAACATAAAAACAAAACATTCGATTCTTATAAATCGATCCATATGCTCTAAATGGATAAGAGAGGTATGGATTTTCCGCTCAGCTCAAATTGTGCCCTTTTCCTTCTGTTTGGACAAGAAGAGATATGAAATATTTGACTAAGACTGGATTTTATTCCACTTTCCTATTTCTCAACAATAACTTCTCTCATCAGCTATTTCGCGTTTTCAAAGTCATTAATTGCCCCATACCCTTTTTTATATTTAGATTGTATGGCGTAACGTACCTTATGCAACTAGAATTCTAGGGTTCCTTAATTTTCTTATTCCATAAGAGGAAGTCTTCTATTCTCTTTTTATTTTGGTTTTCCCCAAAGAAAAACTTTTTGAGGGAGCAGAATTCCTAGTAAAAAAAAAAATACAGGATCCTTCCACTTAGATGAAAAGGAATTTTTCCCATAGAGCTATGGAATCCCCGAGCTGTTGTGGCTGTACCTGTACTGCAGGAATACGAAAACTCGCTATTCACTCAGTTTATTTTCCATAATAAGATTATGGAGGAGAGATGGCCGAGCGGTTCAAGGCGTAGCATTGGAACTGCTATGTAGACTTTTGTTTACCGAGGGTTCGAATCCCTCTCTTTCCGTTTCTATTAATTCATCAATGTTAGCGATCACAATGTATCAAATTAAATAACAATTTGCTTCCAGCAATAATACCCTTATTTAATAGAAATTCTCTATAGCAAATTACTGTGCTGCGGTATGTAAAATACACATCAAGGAAATAACAAAAAAGAAAAAAGGATCCTAGGGTTAATCTATTTCTGCTAGGTGAACGGGAAAATACGAATTAAGAGCCTTAGGTCGATTTAGTTAGGGGAAAGGGGAAGGGGAAAAAAATTCTATGAACCTTTCCCTTTTTCGTTAAGTTCAAGTCTGGCGAGAGTAATATTCTACAACTAACAACTCATTTACTTTGAGACCGACCCACTTCCTATCTAGAATTTTTTTTACTAGTCCTTTATATTGCAATGTGTCAACCGTCAAATGCTTTGGCAATTTGCCCGGATCGGATGAAGCAATAGAATTTTGAACCAGACGTTTTGATCGTTGGTTATCCTTCGTAGTAATAATATCTCGGGGTTTGCAACGAAAACTTGGTATATCAACTATACGACCATTAACTAAAATATGTCTATGGTTAACTAATTGCCGGGCCCCAGGAATGGTTGAAGCCATACCCAATCGAAAAAGGATATTATCCAAACGCATTTCAAGTAATTGTAGTAAAACCTGGCCCGTGGATCTTTTTGCTTTTCCGGCGATATGTACATATCTAAGTAATTGGCGTTCTGTCAGACCATAATGAAAACGCAATTTCTGTTTTTCTTGAAGACGAATACGATATTGCTCTTTTTTCCCAGAATGGAATTTCTTTTTCTGATTACTTCCGGATTTAGGCGTTTTTCTAGTGAGTCCTGGTAAAGCTCCCAGACGGCGTATTTTTTTTAAACGAGGCCCTCGATAACGGGACATGAAGACTCCTTTTTTATTTTATTGAAATTTCATTTTACACAATAAATTTCATTCTATTTACATTACGGAATACATCGAAATTCAAACTAAATTAAACTAAAAGATAAACAGAGTAAAATCTACTAAAAGTACCACAAAAAATGGAATTTCATCAACATCCGGATTTTTTTTTTGTATATATATTAGTTATTTTTATGCTTTGTATCTAGCAAAATTGTAAGGTAGAACGACATAATAGACCCTGGATTTCCCATTTAATTCGGAGAAAAAGAGAAATTCTTGTTCATGGAACATTGATAGAGAAAAAAGCCGACTATCGGATTTGAACCGATGACCCTCGCATTACAAATGCGATGCTCTAACCTCTGAGCTAAGTGGGCTTACATAACAGAAATAGTGTAACAAATAGAAATATATATAGGGAATCTGTAAAATGTCAGATCTTAATTATTAATCTTAATTATTAATCTTAGTTATTAACTAGTTCGAAATTGGAAGTTCTACTTAGAATTAGAAAAAAAAATACTAGAATTTCAAAAAGATAAAGTTAGCTTGATATGCTTAACTAAATGATATTCTTAAATAGGATTCTAGAATTTATTATGATATTCTTAAATAGGATTCTAGAATTTATTGAACTTTCTTTTTATTTCTCTAATTCGCAAATGGATTTTTCTAATAGAATCCATTCCAAATTCTATATTGAATTTGATTTCAGATATTTTCAATTTGATATGGCTCAGACGAATAATCTAATGCATATATAAAGAAGAGTATATATGAATAATATAATAAAGAGAAAATGCGAATCTCTTGGCATTTTCATTCGATCGTTATATACATTTTTGATTTGAGATTTTTTGTTTTTTTTTTATTTAAGGATAAATACTTCACTAAGGAGAAGAAAGAATCATAGCAAATAAAATTTATAATTCAGATTAGAGAAAAAAAGAATGAATATCAAACGTTATAGTATGATTTTGAATGCTCTAAAAAAGGGCAGGGGGGAGGCGGGAGAGAGAAAAACTTTTGGATATATTCATTCCGATTGAATTGCAAATATATCAACGATAGAATCAATTCAATTCTGAATCGCAATAAGCGAGCGGGGTCTCTCAAATAGAGATGAGCTGCTAGACTACATCGAATAATGAATTCAATGATTCAAAAAAAAACTAAGAGATGGATGAAATTATACAAGGAATCCTGGTTTCAAAGAAAAGGAAAATGGGGATATGGCGAAATCGGTAGACGCTACGGACTTGATTGTATTGAGCCTTGGTATGGAAACCTGCTAAGTGGTAACTTCCAAATTCAGAGAAACCCTGGAATGAAAAATGGGCAATCCTGAGCCAAATCCCTTTTTTGAAAAAACAAGTGGTTCTCAAACTAGAACCCAAAAGAAAAGGATAGGTGCAGAGACTCAATGGAAGCTGTTCTAACGAATCGAAGTAATTACGTTGTGTTGGTAGTGGAACTCCCTCGAAATTAGAGAAAGAAGGGCTTTATACATCTAATACACACGTATAGATACTGACATAGCAAACGATTAATCACGGAACCCATATCATAATAAAGGTTCTTTATTTGATTTTTTTTAGAATGAAATTTGGAATGATTATGAAATAGAAAATTCTGAATTTTTTTAGAATTATTGTGAATCCATTCCAATCGAATATTGAGTAATCAAATCCTTCAATTCATTGTTTTCGAGATCTTTACTTTACTTTAAAAAAGTGGATTAATCGAACGAGGATAAAGAGAGAGTCCCATTCTACATGTCAATACTGACAACAATGAAATTTCTAGTAAAAGGAAAATCCGTCGACTTTATAAGTCGTGAGGGTTCAAGTCCCTCTATCCCCAAACCTTCTTTTATTCCCTAACCTTATTCCCTAACCATAGTAGTTATCCTTTTTTTCTTTTATCAATGGGTTTAAGATTCATTAGCTTTCTCATTCTACTCTTTCACAAAGGAGTGCGACGAGAACTCAATGAATCTTATGCTATTCATTAAATAGATGATTTCCTTTTTATTAGAGTAGCGGCAAGGAATCTCGATTATTAATTCGATTTTTTAGTCCCTTTAATTGACATAGATGCAAATACTCTACTAGGATGATGCACAAGAAAGGGTCAGGATAGCTCAGTTGGTAGAGCAGAGGACTGAAAATCCTCGTGTCACCAGTTCAAATCTGGTTCCTGGCACAGAAAAAAAAGGATCTACCGAATAGATATTGATACAAATATCTTGAGATGGATTGGGGTACATATTCATTAATATAGATAGTATAGCGTAAGTAGATAAATCTCTAAACACTTCTTTTTTCTTTTTAGAAAAGGGTTAAAATCTCTGGTTCTTTTCTTTATGGTATAGATATAGAAAGAGGGGAGATTAGGTGCCCTTTTCTTCATTTTTGCATTTCTTATTAATTTTGTATGCCGCTATTCCGAAGAATGTTTTTTTATTCTTGCTTATCCTACTTTCCTAGTTGTTCTAAGTAATACGCGCGGTACAAAGTTCGTGGTAGGAACTTCTTTGAGTCATTGTATTTTTCTGTTCAGCTTCTACGAAGGAAACGAATATGTGATTTTCCAAATTGGAAAATCGAAATGAAGCCCTTTTTGTTCAGTCTATCTGGACCTTTTTGTATAATATAATAGGAATTAATTAGAATATAATAAGTATTTCGTTTCGTCTAGGAACAGAACGTAAAAATACTCCTTGACTTGAATAAAATCTGGAGTTGTGTTGTATAAGTGAACATGAATTTATTATCATTCAATGAGCATCTTGTATTTCATAGAAATTGGGGGTTATATAGTCCTTACGTAAGGGCCAGCCTATCCAACTTTCAGGCATTAAGATACGTTTAAGACGTGGATGATTATCATAAGAAATTCCCACCATATCATAAGATTCGCGTTCTTGAAAATCAGCACTTCTCCAAACCCAGAAGACAGATGGGATTCTAGGATTATCCTTTTGGGCAAAGACTTTTATGCATACTTCTTCTGGGTTATCTATACCATACTGTATTCTCGTAAGATGATACACGCTAGCTAAAGATCCACCGGGTGCTACGTCATAAGCACATTGGGAACGTAAATAATTGTAACCATATACATATAAAATGACAGCAATGGAATCCCAATCCCCCGCTTTTATTTGTAAAGTCTCTATTCCTCGGTGATCGAAGCCCAAAGATCTATGAACCACCTCATGTTTGACTAGCCAATTAGATAACCAACCCTGTTGCATTGTCTTGATCTATCCCCCTTTGTGTAAATATTTCACATTTCAAATGCAAGTTTGAAAGATTGCACTGCTCTTTCTTTTTCTGCACAAAAGAACCCCTCCTAATTCACTAATTTGTAGGAAGATACTGGACTTTTGGATTTGAAAAAAGTTTCAGAAGATATATCTTCTGAAGATATATCTAAAGTAGATGGTGATTGATAGAGCAATTCTTGTTCGTAAGTTCCTGTGTGAGTACTGCGCCGAACATAAAGCTTGTGACGGGTAGTAAAAGATCGATTTTTCTTTTGACTTTGACATAGAGTTCGATCTTCAACTATTTCTCGCGATATCTTCTTACGAAGTTTTGTTAGGGCATCTATAACAGCCTCTGGTTTAGGTGGGCAACCCGGCAGGTAGACATCCACAGGAATTAACTTATCAACTCCTCGAACAGTACTATAGGAATCCGTACTGAACATTCCCCCCGTAATAGTACAGGCTCCCATAGCAATGACGTATTTCGGTTCAGGCATTTGCTCATATAATCGCACTAAAGATGGAGCCATTTTCATTGTTACCGTACCAGCTGTTAAAATTAGGTCCGCTTGCCTAGGACTTGATCTTGGTACCAATCCATAACGATCAAAGTCGAATCGTGAGCCTATTAATGAAGCAAATTCAATGAAACAACAACTGGTACCATATAGAAGGGGCCATAAACTGGAGAGTCTTGACCAATTCGAAAGATCGTTTGGTGTAGTTGAAATAACAGAATTGGAACTTGTTTGGTCGAGTAACGGAAACTCAATCAAACTCATAATTGTCTCAATCGAATCTTTTCCTTCTTTTTTTTTTTTTTTGTCTGAATATTCAGTTAAGACCATTCCAAGGCTCCTTTTCGCCATGCATAAACTAAACCAACAACTAGGATAAGCACAAAAATGAAAGCTTCGATAAAAACGGATACACCCAATATGTCGAAACTCATCGCCCAAGGGTAGAGAAAGACCGTTTCCACATCAAAAACAACAAAAACTAGCGCAAACATGTAATAGCGTATTCGGAATTGTAACCAAGCCCCCCCCATGGGTTCTATACCCGATTCATAACTAGAAAGCTTCTCTGGTCCTTCACTAACCGGGGCTAAAAGTCCTGAAATCCAAAATACTAAAATAGGAATAAGGCTTGCTATTATTAGAAATGTCCAAAAAATATCATATTCGTGAAGCAGAAACATAAATATACTCCCATTAATGTGGAATAGGCGGAACTGAATTAGTCAATTCAAGTTGACATGACATTGTCAATTTATCCAGAACTTCTCTCTTTTCTTCGGTGAAACAAGAATCTATTTTGCTCAAACCAAAGGCAAAAAGTGGCTTACTTTAGCCTTTTTTTCTTTTGTAACATGTCTTTCCTTAAGGATTCATCCAATGGAATCCCCACTCCATTTTTTTGGATTTCTCTTCTATTTAGATATGATATAGACCTAATTCTTATACAAAGCCTTTTGCTTCACTTTGTCTCGCTTTCTTCAAAATCTCTAGAAAAAAATAATTGCTCCACCCTTTATTTAATGATAGTCAGAGACTATTAAATAAAAAAGAAAATACTTACTACTAATTAGATTAGAACCTAATTAAAATGGGATGACTAATGTATGCATCCTAATGATAATGAGAAGTAATACTAAAAAAAAAGAACTCTATTTCAGAATTATGAAACAGAATATCCAGTTTTATTATTTACTCTTTCTTTTTTTTTTCTTTCGATTTTATTTAAAGTGGATCGATTTAGATAATGTATATTTGGATAATGTATATATAGTAATATACTTCAAACAAAATAGGAATTCGCAAAATGGAGAAAATCGTTGCAGTCATTATAGGAAAGTATAGGGACTTAGAGCATATCCTATTTGAAGGAGGATGGAATTCAAATCAGTTAAGGAATCCTTCCTTCTATTTTTTTTATCAAAATTCTTTTTTCTTTTCCTATCTCTATGATTTTCGATGAATGAGCCTATGGTAATGCTTTTATCTCTATTCTATGGCGCAATCGACCGTCGAGTCCATAAACAAGTACTAATAAGGAAAAGAAAACTATACTAAAGGAAACATAAGATATTCATCCTAAATCCTAATGAAAAAAAAAGACGTATATATTAGGGCTATACGGATTCGAACCGTAGACCTTCTCGGTAAAACAGATCAAACGGATTATTATCGAAATGATTCGAACTGTTTCAAAGACCCAACATGCATTTTTATTTTTCTGCATTGGGCTCTTTCATCAACTGATGTAAAGATCAGTTAATCCGCCATAGTTTTTCTTTAGGGAAAGATAATAAGATGGCTCCCTATGCTCTGATTGATTATTTGTCTTATGATCTATCTAGGAGCAATACCAAAGTGTTTCAAAGGAGGATTACCTTGACTTAGGTCTGCCTCCGGCCTAAATTAAATCAACCTAAGTGAAATGGAGTCTCTATCGTTCCGCTGCAAGAGTTTACTATGAGACTTCATACACCTTAAAGTTCATAGAACGAAAAGAAGTTTTTTGGAGGCCCTTATCCTCATTACGCCTAGCATTGAGTGGGCTGGATATTTACCTTATCAATTAGGAAATCAATCGGGGTTCTATTTGATTAAGCACCTGAATTGGCACCTGAATCGGACTGAATCGACTGTTTGTCAGGCTACTGTTCTCCTATTCTTTCGAATCCATGAAGTAAGACATTGATTTTGCAATAAGTTCAATTATGTTCATTGCATAATAAGTTCCCTTGAAAAGCATTGGCGCACGTGTAAGCGAGTTGCTCTACCGAACTGAGCTATAGCCCTTGTCAGAGATATCTTAACATATAGATAATTTCTTGTCAAGATGAATATTCTGTAATGCCAGAGGCTATTCCTTTGATCTGTTTACTATATTGGGTTAACAATAACATAAACATACGATAACAATAACATAAAGATACGAATAAATAACATAAACATAGCGGTATTGCTTATAAAAAGGATTCGATCTATAATCGATCCAAGTAATGGGGTTTCTTTTGTAGTGATAAATTGCCTACTTAACTCAGTGGTTAGAGTATTGCTTTCATACGGCGGGAGTCATTGGTTCAAATCCAATAGTAGGTAGGTAGGTAGAAAAATTACTAGATAGCATTGGACTTACTTCGTTTCGCTATCTAATAACTTTTTCTACCCTTCTTTCCTTTTTCCTTGTATCAACGCAACGAAACCTTTGGATTGTCTTCAATTGGATGGGGGAATCCAATTGACAGCCTCGACTCGTATCCTAGCTCGTCTGAGAGCTAGCTTCGCTTCAACCAACTCTTTCGTACCCTCAGCTCTACTCAAGTTAGCTTCGGCTATTTCAAGTGCCTGTTGAGCTTCTTCTGGATCAATGTCACTACCCAGTTCTGCATCATTTCCTAAAATGATGATCTCATTATTAACTATTCTCGCAAAACCACTCCACAGAACCGCCGTTAACCATTGGTCGTCGAGGAGGCGTATTCTCAAAGGACCCATATCTACAGCTGTGTTAATGGGGGCGTGGTTTGGTAATACACCAATTTGGCCACTATTAGTAGCTAAAATGATTTCTTTCACTTCACAATCCCAAATAATTCGTTTAGGAGTCAGTACATAAAGATTTAATTTCATTTCTTCGATTTGCTCTCCTCTTCTAAGTTTATAGCTTTCGTGCTAGCTTCATCGATGTTCCCCACCAAATAAAAAGCCTGTTCGGGTAGGCTGTCTAATTCTCCGGAAAGGATTAGTTGAAATCCCCTAATTGTTTCTGCAAGACCAACATACTTTCCTGGGGAACCGGTAAAAACTTCTGCCACAAAGAACGGTTGTGATAAGAACCGCTCGATTTTTCGTGCTCTTGCTACAGTTAAACGATCCTCTTCCGATAATTCGTCCAACCCAAGAATTGCGATAATGTCCTGAAGTTCTTTGTAACGTTGTAAAGTTTCCTTAACTCTTTGCGCAGTTTCATAATGTTCGTTGCCAACGATCCGAGGCTGTAACATAGTTGAGGTTGAATCTAAAGGATCGACTGCGGGATAAATACCCTTGGAAGCCAATCCTCTGGAAAGTACGGTAGTAGCGTCCAAATGTGCAAATGTTGTGGCAGGAGCAGGGTCGGTCAAATCGTCCGCAGGTACATAAACTGCTTGGATCGAAGTTATGGATCCCTTTTTGGTAGAAGCAATTCTTTCTTGCAAAGAACCCATTTCTGTACTAAGGGTAGGTTGATAACCCACTGCGGAGGGCATTCTGCCTAATAAGGCAGATACTTCCGATCCTGCTTGAACAAAACGAAAGATATTATCTATGAATAAAAGCACGTCTTGCTTATTAACATCTCGGAAATATTCTGCCATAGTTAGGGCAGTTAAACCAACTCTCATACGAGCTCCCGGTGGTTCATTCATTTGGCCATATACTAGAGCTACCTTTGATTCCTCAATATTTTTTTCATTAATTACTCCGGATTCTTTCATTTCCATATAAAGATCATTTCCTTCACGAGTTCGTTCCCCTACTCCGCCAAATACGGATACACCTCCATGAGCTTTAGCAATGTTATTGATTAATTCCATGATGAGTACTGTTTTACCTACTCCTGCCCCCCCAAATAGTCCGATTTTTCCTCCACGTCGATAAGGAGCTAAAAGATCGACTACCTTAATACCCGTTTCAAAGATAGATAATTTCGTATCTAACTCGATAAAGGCAGGCGCAGATCTATGAATAGGGAATGTTGCACTAGTATCTACAGGACCCAAATTGTCAATAGGCTCCCCAAGAACGTTAAAAATTCGTCCGAGAGTAGTTCCGCCGACTGGAACACTGAGAGGAGCTCCCGTGTCAATCACTTCCATTCCTCTCATCAACCCGTCTGTAGCACTCATAGCTACAGCTCTAACTCGATTATTTCCTAATAATTGTTGTACCTCACAAGTCACATTAATTTGCTTATCGGCAGTGTCTCGACTCTTGACTATCAAAGCGTTATAAATATAAGGCAACTTGCCCGGGGGAAAAGTGATATCCAGCACGGGTCCAATAATTTGATCAATACGCCCTGCGCTTTTTTCTTCAATTGTGGAAACCCCGAGACGCGAAGTAGTAGGATTGGTTCTCATAATTATCACATAATTTTCAAAAAAAAAAGGAATTTTTCGAAATTTTTCTTTTTTTTTTTTGTTGAATAATGCCAAATCAAATCAAAAAAATATCCAAAAATCCAAAACTCAAAAGGAAATGAATTAGTTAATTCAATAAAAAAGAAAAGGGGACTAGCACTTGATTTCGTTGCCCAAGCGAATCCCATTCAATTGTTTACTTATGGAATGAGTCCGTTGAAAAGTTCAATCAATCTTTTTTTCATATAAATTTTGCCTTTTGTGAAGGATCTGTGCCTACTCTACCTTCCTATCTAGGACTTCGATATACAAAATATATACTACTGTGAAGCATAGATTGCTGTCAACAGACAATTTTCTTAGTATTTAGGTATTTAGATTCAAAATATCAAAGGGGCCTATTAAGAATTTTAAAAATTGTAAAATAAGGATTAGGGATTGGTTTGGGTTGCGCTATATCTATCAAAGAGTATACAATAATGATGGATTTGGTGAATCAAATCCATGGTTTAATAACGAACCGTGTTAACTTACCATAACAACAACTCAATTTCTATCGAATTCCTATAGTCGAATTCCTATAGGATAGAACGTACACAGGGTGTACGCATTATATATGAATGAAACATATTCATTAACTTAAGCATACTCCTTTTTTTATTATTTAATGAATTGATATTAATTGAATATGTTTTTTTTTTAGATTTTTGTAAAGGTTTCATTTACGCCTAATCCATATCGAGTAGACCCTGTCGTTGTGAGAATTCTTAATTCATGAGTTGTAGGGAGGGACTTATGTCACCACAAACAGAAACTAAAGCAAGTGTTGGATTTCAAGCTGGGGTTAAGGATTATAAATTGACTTACTACACCCCGGAGTACGAAACCAAGGATACTGATATCTTGGCAGCATTCCGAGTAACTCCTCAGCCCGGGGTTCCGCCTGAAGAAGCAGGGGCTGCAGTAGCTGCGGAATCTTCTACTGGTACATGGACAACTGTTTGGACTGATGGACTTACCAGTCTTGATCGTTACAAAGGACGATGCTATCACATCGAGCCCGTTCCTGGGGAGCCAGATCAATTTATCTGTTATATAGCTTATCCATTAGACCTATTTGAAGAGGGTTCTGTTACTAACATGTTTACTTCCATTGTGGGTAACGTATTTGGTTTCAAAGCCCTACGCGCTCTACGTTTGGAGGATCTACGAATTCCCCCTACTTATTCAAAAACTTTCCAGGGTCCGCCTCACGGTATCCAAGTTGAAAGGGATAAGTTGAACAAGTATGGTCGTCCTTTATTGGGATGTACTATTAAACCAAAATTGGGATTATCCGCAAAAAATTACGGTAGAGCGTGTTATGAGTGTCTACGCGGTGGACTTGATTTTACCAAAGATGATGAAAACGTAAACTCACAACCATTTATGCGCTGGAGAGACCGTTTTGTCTTTTGTGCTGAAGCAATTTATAAATCACAAGCCGAAACCGGCGAAATCAAGGGGCATTACTTGAATGCGACTGCAGGTACATGCGAAGAAATGATTAAGAGAGCTGCATTTGCAAGGGAATTAGGGGTTCCTATTGTAATGCATGACTACTTAACTGGAGGATTCACTGCAAATACTACTTTGTCTCATTATTGCCGCGACAACGGCCTACTTCTTCACATTCACCGAGCAATGCATGCAGTTATTGATAGACAGAAGAATCATGGTATTCATTTCCGTGTATTAGCTAAAGCATTGCGTATGTCGGGGGGAGATCATATCCACTCCGGTACAGTAGTAGGTAAGTTAGAAGGGGAACGCGAAATAACTTTAGGTTTTGTTGATTTATTGCGCGATGATTTTATTGAAAAAGATCGTTCTCGTGGTATCTTTTTCACTCAGGACTGGGTATCCATGCCAGGTGTTATACCGGTGGCTTCAGGGGGTATTCATGTTTGGCATATGCCAGCTCTGACCGAAATCTTTGGAGACGATTCCGTATTACAATTTGGTGGAGGAACTTTAGGACATCCTTGGGGGAATGCACCTGGTGCAGCAGCTAATCGTGTGGCTTTAGAAGCCTGTGTACAAGCTCGTAACGAAGGGCGTGATCTTGCTCGTGAAGGTAATGAAATTATCAAAGCAGCTTGCAAATGGAGTCCTGAACTAGCCGCAGCTTGTGAAGTATGGAAGGCGATCAAATTTGAGTTCGAGCCGGTGGATACCATAGATAAGTAGATAAAACTAGATATAAAGAAGTTCTAAATAAAATAAAAAAAAGCAAAATAGAAAGAGAAAAAATCAGTTACGAAATGCAGTAATTCTTCTTTATTCTTCTAATTGATTGCAATTAAATTCGGCTCAATCTTTTTTCTAAAAAAGATTGAGCCGAATTTAATTTAAATAGATCTTGATACGATCATGAGACTTGACAAATCGAGATTCTTCTATTCTATATATCTAGAATATAGAAAGGTATAATACAATAAACAAATAGAAATAAAAATATAGTATTATCATACGATAATGGACTCAAATACGCAGTATTTACAGAAAAGAGTCTTCTATTGGGAAAGAATCAATATACTTCTAATGTCGAATCGGGATTCACTAAGACAGAAATAAAGAATTGGGTCGAACTCTTCTTTGGTGTTAAGGTAGTAGCTGTGAATAGCCATCGACTACCCGGAAAGGGTAGAAGAATGGGACCTATTCTGGGACATACAATGCATTACCGACGTATGATCATTACCCTTCAACCGGGTTATTCTATTCCACTTCTACTTTATTAAAATTAAATATTAAATTAAAATGAAATTAAAGTGAAATTCAAAGGTATTCTGAAAGAAATATTTCTTTTATTTTCACAATAGCTTTCTTTTGAATTCAATTTCAAGTTCGATTAGAAGGATAGAAAGGCGATGAGAATGGGAAAAGAAAAATCAAATATTTTTAATTAGTTCCCCTTTTTTGCAATTTTCTTATTATCTATTCTATTCATTTTTTTTATAGATATGGAATACTTTAGTATTCTAAAAAAAATAGTATTCTATACAAAATCTTTATTTTGTAAACTAAAAAAAACAATAGTCAATATTCCTTATAATAGATATACTTAATTATATCATAAGAATCTTAAGATATATTTCGAATAGATAGAAATAGTAAATTTGAATTGAGACACATATTCTATGACAGATTTTAACTTACCCTCTATTTTCGTGCCTTTAGTAGGCTTAGTATTTCCGGCAATTGCAATGGCTTCCTTATTTCTTTATGTGCAGAAAAATAAGATTGTCTAGAAACGACGGAGCCAAATTTTCTTAATGTATTTCCAGGATCATAATACAGATATTTTTTTGTGTAAGTAATATAATATGATAGGGTATGTAGCTCTTTCTACACACAAATGAAAAACGTCTATGGATGCGGATATAGGCTACGAGCATAAATGCGTGCATATGCGTAGCCGAGTATAACGAGTTTTTTTAAGTGGATCCACGAATTCTTTTTGAATAGAAAGTCAATGTATCTAACCAATTTTTTCACAGGAGTACTAGCTACTGAAGGCTATTTCAGAATCAAAAAAAGTAAAGTCAAAATCATTTAGCTTATTCTCTCAATTTCAATTGACCGCTACTGGATTTAGTATATCTAACATGAATTGGCGATCAGAACACATATGGATAGAACTTCTAAAAGGTTCTCGAAAAAGAGGTAATTTTTTCTGGGCCTGTATTCTTTTTCTAGGTTCATTAGGATTCTTAGCGGTTGGGGCTTCCAGTTATCTTGGTAAGAATATGATATCGGTACTTCCATCTCAACAAATTCTTTTTTTTCCACAGGGGGTCGTGATGTCTTTCTACGGAATCGCGGGCCTATTCATTAGCTCCTATTTGTGGTGCACTATTTTGTGGAATGTAGGCAGTGGTTATGACCGATTCGATAGAAAAGAGGGAATAGTGTGCATTTTTCGTTGGGGATTCCCTGGAATAAAACGTCGCATCTTCCTTCGATTCCTCGTGCGGGATATCCAATCAATTAGAATTCAGGTTAAAGAGGGTCTTTATCCTCGTCGTATCCTTTATATGGAAATCCGGGGCCAGGGGGTCATTCCCTTGACTCGTACTGATGAGAAGTTTTTTACTCCACGAGAAATTGAACAAAAAGCTGCCGAATTGGCCTATTTCTTGCGCGTACCAATTGAAGTATTTTGAGTACCAATTGCAATTTTTTGCAATTGTAAGGGGATTTTTGAGTATTTATCTAAAGGAAGGAACAAACGAGGATAAGAGAAAATAGCTTCTAATTTGTTTTGTCCAAGTGAGATATATGGCATAATATTCTTCCTTTTTTATCTGAAAGGCCTTTTTTTTGAATTTCTCTATTTCACTCCATTTAGATCTAAGAAAGAACCCAATACAATTAAATTCCATATACAAAAAGAGAAATAGATACAAACACAAGGTCTCAAACCTTGTTATAGAATTTTTGCTTCAAAGAAAAGAAATATCATATATATTCAGCGAATGAAATAGAGTCGGCGAATGAAGCGGATTCATTAACAACTCAATTTACAGATCAAAAATGAAAAAAAAGAAAGCATTGCCTTCCTTCCTATATCTTGTATTTATCGTACTTTTGCCCTGGGGAGTCTCTTTCTCTTTTAACAAATGTCTGGAACTTTGGATTAAGAATTGGTGGAATACCAGGCAATCCGAAACTTTCTTAACTGATATTCAAGAGAAAAGGATTCTAGAAGGATTCATAGAATTAGAAGAACTTTTTCTCTTGGACGAAATGATAAAAGAGAAACCGAAGACACATGTACAAAAACCTCCTATAGGAATACACAAGGAAATAATACAATTGGCCAAAATAGATAATGAGGATCATCTCCATATCATTTTGCATTTCTCAACAAATATAATCTGTTTGGCTATTCTAAGTGGTTCTTTTTTTCTGGGTAAAGAAGAACTTGTCATTTTGAATTCTTGGGTTCAGGAATTTTTCTATAACTTAAATGACTCAATAAAAGCTTTTTTTATTCTTTTAGTTACTGATTTTTTTGTTGGATTTCACTCCACCCGCGGTTGGGAACTACTAATTCGTTGGGTCTACAACAATCTTGGATGGGCTCCTAACGAGCTAATTTTTACCATTTTTGTTTGTAGTTTTCCTGTGATTCTAGACACGTGTTTGAAATTTTGGGTCTTTTTTTGTTTAAACCGTCTATCTCCTTCACTTGTAGTCATTTATCATTCAATTAGTGAAGCATAAACTCACTCATTTGATTTCCTAATATTTTTCCTAATATTAATCAAATTAGCATATTTCTTCCTTTAGAAAGAAAGTCTTTTCCTTTCCTTTTTAGCAAAATTCTTTCTATTTCTACCTGCTCAAGGTATTCATCATTCCAGTACAACTGTTGCAGTAGAATGACAACAGACTCACTCGTGTATAGGGAACTAGATTAGCTTAGCTACCTATCTAATTTATTGTAGAAATTCCGGGATCCGCGATTGGACATGGAAAATAGAAATACTTTTTCTTGGTTAAAGGAACAGATGATTCGATCGATTTCTGTATCGATCATGATATACGTAATAACTTGCACATCTATTTCAAATGCATATCCCATTTTTGCGCAGCAGGGTTATGAAAACCCGCGGGAAGCAACTGGACGAATTGTATGTGCCAATTGCCATTTAGCTAATAAGCCTGTGGATATTGAAGTTCCCCAAGCAGTGCTTCCTGATACTGTATTTGAAGCAGTTCTTCGAATCCCTTATGATATGCAACTGAAACAAGTTCTTGCTAATGGTAAAAAGGGAGGGTTGAATGTGGGTGCTGTTCTTATTTTGCCCGAGGGATTCGAATTAGCGCCGCCCGACCGTATTTCTCCTGAGTTGAAAGAAAAGATAGGAAATCTCTCTTTTCAGAGTTATCGTCCCAATAAAAAAAATATTCTTGTGATAGGCCCTGTTCCCGGTAAGAAATATAGTGAAATTGTCTTTCCTATTCTTTCTCCCGATCCCGCTACGAAAAAAGACGTTCATTTCTTAAAATATCCCATATATGTAGGGGGAAACCGAGGAAGGGGACAGATCTATCCTGATGGTAGCAAGAGTAACAATACGGTCTATAATGCTACGTCAACAGGTATAGTAAAAAAAATACTACGTAAAGAAAAGGGGGGATATGAAATATCCATAGTCGATGCGTCGGATGGACGCCAAGTGATTGATATTATACCTCCCGGGCCAGAACTTCTAGTTTCAGAGGGGGAATCGATCAAGCTTGATCAACCATTAACAAGCAATCCTAATGTAGGAGGGTTTGGTCAGGGGGATGCGGAAATAGTGCTTCAGGATCCATTGCGCGTCCAAGGCCTTTTGTTCTTCTTCGCATCTGTTATTTTGGCACAAGTTTTTTTGGTTCTCAAAAAGAAACAGTTTGAAAAGGTTCAATTGTACGAAATGAATTTCTAGATCCTGGGATTTCTTACGATCAAGTTAGAAAAAAGCCTCGATTTCTGGAATTCCTTATTTCTATCTCATGCAAAAGAAGAGGATCCAAGGCAGAGGCGAGAACAATAAAAGGAGCAAGTCCTTTTAGGAGGAATTGAGGGTCTTCTTAATCCTCTATTGGGCACAAGAAAAAGGCATTTTTGCCTTTTTCTTGTGTCGATTCTTCTTTTCTTGTATCGAAGTAAGAATCATTTTTCTTCTTATTTGTTTTGTCAAAGATTACTATTTATTCTTTATTCGGGTCTATCTTTTGGACTTCCTTTGTTTAGGTTCGGTCGCGGTAGTGGACAAACAGAGGGAAGGAAAGTATGGCGGGGGGCAAATTTCTTGTGAGCAAATAGAATTGCTTGACTTTTTCAATTAAGTTCAACTTCGGACTTACAGAAATTTTGTAAAAAAAAATGTATACCCACCCGTTGAAGGGTGGTTTTTATTTTTAGGCTAGTTGAGTAGTTTTGATTAAGGTTTTATTAGTTTATTACTCTAAATTAAATCAATGATTTGCAGGATACTTCCTTCATGGAATAAAATACTGGATCCTCTTCCCTCTT